ACGTCAATTCATTATTTTTAACGTCTCTAATTCAAAACCGAACATGAAACTTTTATTTCATTCGGCTCCTTTATGGAAGATGGCTGGATTCCATAATCTAAGCCATAAACGAACTAAAAGAAGTTGCTTCATAAGATCTATGTCCGCTTTTCTGTCTGAATGTATACCAAACAAATTGCTTTCTAGATGATCCCTCTAGAAGACGAGGGGTATTTTGAAAAGTCCTTCTAGTTACTTCGTTCTCTATTTCTCCTTGCGTGAATCTTGAGGAAAGAAATTTTTGTTTCCACCCGAGCTGAAATAAAATGTCGATAACTTTAGTAAACCAAAGTCGTCCTTTATTAGCTATTGTGCTTCAACCTCTTCAAATGAAAAAATTGAAGATCTAGTTACGATTAGAAGTACACTTTTGTATCTTCCTCCATGGATTCTTTACTTAATACTCATTCAATTGTTAAGTCTTGATACAGCGCAAAAAAATAATGCTTCGCGATTCCCTACTCCAATGTGAAAATTTATAATGGACTTTTGGGTACAAATCACGAAAATGTATATTCTTCCTCAAATCGCTTATTGAGAGGTAAAGGATTCAATCCTTTCTAAGAAATAAAGTTTTTAATCGGAACGGAATATGAATAAAATCTAAAGACCCCTTAACTATTTCAGTTGTTAATAGAACGAATCACACTTTTACCACTAAACTATACCCGCTACATTGTGATTATTGTATATGAATGGACCATTTGTCGAACAAGAACATTACTCTATGTAATATAATAAATAAAGATAGGATTAAGGACAAAATCCTAAATGAAATTGGAAATGAGAGTGCTCGGGTCTTTTCCTGGAGAAACTTAATGAGATAAGAAAAGGAGGGCTTTTTGACCTTGAAAAAATGAGTTCCTTCTTGTGTTCTTGAGGGGTTATTTAGTAGAAGACCTGCCCCAAAAGAACTATATAGCATAACAAGAAATGGCCTGGCTAGGTACCGACCCGGCCAGGTGGGGGAATCAAATAAAGGACGGACCCTTCGGATCGGATGAAATAAAATTCAAAGGGTACTCTTTAACGTACCAACTTCACTCTTTTTTTTTTTTTTTCTATTTTTGAAATACTTTTTCTTTACTTCAGGGGTAACATAGTCATTATCCTTTGTTAATTGGGAGAGATGGCTGAGTGGACTAAAGCGGCTGATTGCTAATCCGTTGTACGACTTCTTCGTACCGAGGGTTCGAATCCCTCTCTTTCCGTTTCTTCCGACGGCTTAATATTTTCTTTCGACTTCAAATTCAAAAAAAAAAAATCTTGAGACCCCTTTTTTTTTTTTTTATTTTATCATAGTTCACTATCTGTAATAGATAAACTCATAAGAAAATGAATAAATCAAACAACAAGAAATCCTTTCTTTTTTTATTCCTCACGCCCTGGATTACGCCCTGGATCATTCGATAGGAATCCAAAGATAAAGAGAGAAACAAAAAATATCACTACTGTGTAAACGAAGAGTTTAAGAGTAAGCATTATACAATCTCCAGGATAAGATCCTATTTTTTGGAAAAGGAGAATAGATTATCTATTTTTATACCCCATATTCTAGGTTTGACACCAAACCAATAAATGAAGTGGTTTAGAGATAAATCAAAAAAGAAAAAACCTAATAAGATTCTTTTCGGTATCCAAATTCTCTGTCATATCTACAGTTACTGTGGGGGGCTTTACTAGTTTCTTGTTCACTGGAAGGTGAAGAAGGGCAAAACGAGGAAATGAGATGATTCAGATTCATCGCGCCTATATCAAGAATTTCCATGTTTGAATCGAGGGTTCATATCATAATGTAAGAGATCCGATCTTTTTTCAATTGTTAGTTTTTTTTTATTGATTAAATCATGAATCTTTGTAGGACAGTATTAAATAAAGATCTCATCGAAAACTTACAGCAGCTTGCCAAACAAAGGCTAAGAGAAAAAAGAGCACAGGGATGACTGGCATAAAATCTACGATTGGATTAAGAAAAGCGTAAGACTCGGGTAACTTAGCAAAGAAAAAACTACTCGAATGAAGGGCAGAATTAAGACAGCTACAGATAAAACTAAAGATATTAAGCATAACAAACATTTCATTCTTGGAGATAATTGTATTTGATTGAGTTTTGAGTTATTGATTAAGGGATAAACGGGGAAAATGAACAAAAGAATCCTGCTTTTTTTACGTACTCAATCAAAAACCCCTAAATTCTCGCACGAAAATAGAAGGAAGCATACTTTCATACAATATCTTAATTGAATTCTATCTAATGATCAATAAATTCAGTGGAATTCTCTAACTAGTTGTGTGAAATCCTAGTACCAATCTAACGGATTCCATAGAGGTTTTTATTGATTGTGATTTGACAATTCATTAAAATTATTCAATAATATTGAATTGATTGAAAAAAAAAAAAGAAACAACTCTAGAGGTTTTTATTGATTGTGATTTGACAATTCATTAAAATTATTCAATAATATTGAATTGATTGAAAAAAAAAAAAGAAACAACTCTAGAAGTTGTGGATGTGGGATGGATGTGGGGCGTGGCCGAGTGGTAAGGCGCCGGGTCTTGTTCCCGGAATATCGAAGGTTCGAAACCTTTCGTCCCAGCACATCCCACACTTTTCTTTCTTCTAGTTACTAGTTCGAAGAAAGAGAACTTTTTCCTCTGTGCCTATAAAGGATGGAATCCGTATGCGGTCAATGTGTAGTGGGGCGTGGCCAAGTGGTAAGGCAACGGGTTTTGATCTCGTTATTCGAAGGTTCGAATCCTTCCGCTCCAAGGTATTCTATACCTTATGTAGAATACCAATTAGTAATTGATAAAAGTCAATATCAATTACTATACTTTCGATTCAGCCAATGACTATTCATGATTCCATATTGAATCAATTCCAGACGGGTTCTAAAGGAAAGCAGTTTTATGGTGAAACTTCGTTTAAAACGATGCGGTCGGAAGCAACGTGCGACTTGAAGGACATGATGAACTATGGATTCTTAACACCCATCATTTTCTTTATTTTTTGAAGATTCTAGTTCGAGTATAGAAGGTGCTCTGAACTCGACATACAAAATTTGTTTTTTATTTCCACGAACCCTTTTTTCGTTTTCGTGAACGTGTAAGTAATTAATTAAATAGGATACAATGGAGCTCGAGAAGAAATGATTGAGTCATTTCTCAGAGGTAGGGATCTATGGCTCACAGCAATTAATAGACGAACTTCGTTACTCTTATTTCTTATTTAATAAGAAAGAAATGGAAACAATCCAATTCCAGCAAGAGGTTTAAGTGTATCGAATCGAGGGGAATCAACCATTTGTATGATTCTTTAAAGAGAAAGAAATCACAAAAGGGATGTTGCTACCCTTTTGGTATGATTACGGATCACCGAAGTAATGTTTAAGCCTAACGATTCAAAAAAAAAAGTTAAAATATCATGTAACAAGAAAACGCCATTTTCAATTGTCTCAACAATTTCATTTTCATAAAAAAAGGAAAATTGATTCTAAACGAGACAAAAAACAAAAAGGGAGTTAAAGAGAGCTCAATAAATGAATGAACCTTAGGACCTTTTCACTCTTTCTTTGGGTAAGAATGATCCAACAACCTGAGCTATAAAAAAAATGATTTTTTGATGAATTGGGGTTCTCACTTGATTTTCGAATCGATAGATCACCCTTCGAATCATTCTTTCTCGAGCCGTACGAGGAGAAAACCTCCCTTACGTTTCTAAGGGGGGCTGTAGTCATCTACAGCTATCCCAATGGGCCATCTATCGAATCGTTGCAATTGATGTTCGATCCCGAAGAGATGGAAGGGCTCTTTGTAAAGTGGGTCTTTACGACCCGATCAATAATCAAACTTCTTTAAATCTTCCTGCTATTTTTCATTTCATTGAAAAAGGAGCTGAGCCTACGAGAACCGTTTATAATATCTTAAAGAAAGCAAAAATTTTTCAAGAACTTTCAGGATTTTTTTTTAATCCGAATCCTCTTTTTTTGTCTACGAACAAGGAAGCTATAAGTAATGCAACTATGAAAATCTCATGGAGAGTTCGATCCTGGCTCAGGATGAACGCTGGCGGCATGCTTAACACATGCAAGTTGGACGGGAAGTGGTGTTTCCAGTGGCGGATGAATAGGGCAGAGGCCTACTATTTCTTCATCTAGGATCTGACTTAATACTTAATATAATAACCCCAAAAAAAATATAAAATATAGGAGGTAAAATCAATATGATTCTAGATGATTCTAGTCATTTTTTATGTGGTGCAGCAGCATTAGTTTGGATCACAAGTTGAAACCGTATCTAGGATACGACTTATTACTTATTATAATATATAATAACCAAAAATTTAAAATATAAAATATAGGAGGTATAATCAAAATGATTTTAATCATTTTTTATATGGTGCAGCAAGCCCGCATTAGTTTGGATCACAAGTTGAAACCGTATAAAAAGGTTATTTTGATTATACTTATTATAATCAAAATGATAATTCGAATTTGGTACTTCTATATAAAAAGGTTTATAGAATTGATTTTCAAGTATTTTCTTAATATAGAAGCTTGGAAAATATTTCTCGGTTGGAAGTACCTTTTACTGGTTTGGAGGCTATTCGAAAAATCGATATTCAACCTATCTATGTGGGTGGCGATCTCCCAGTATCTTTTGAAAAAAGAAAATTGGGTAGAAATACTCATAATTTGTGTCGATCGAATTATCCAACTATATCTATATCTGGATAAGCATTATTCGATCGAGTATAAGTACGTGCTCTGTTTTGGAGGTGTAATAATGATGAAGTGGTTTAATCTGCTAAGTCCTTGGTATTACCCACAACCGCAGAACGTTACTTATGTTTCGAACAAAACGACAGATAGAGCCGGCAACACTACCCTCGAGGTCATACACTATGACCAAAGGGGGAACATGACTGTGGAATTGGAAAAATACGACCGAAGGGGGAACAG